GAACCTCCACCGTGCCGGGGGAGGGGGACCAAGCAGGGCATAGCTAGCGGCATAGGAGCCGACTCGGCATCAGCGGCTTCGTGCCGCACTGGAGTAATCCAATATGTGGTTCCGCACGTTCCACCACTTCTCCGTTCATTTCCAATACTGATCGTGAAACACCATGAGCAGCAGGATGTTGAGGTCCGAAATTCGAAGTGAAATTTTTGATTTGCCTGTTCTTAGTCGTCATGGGAAAGAAATACAGAAATAAGAAAGAGATTATTCCCTTAGAGCTTGTCCAATACCACCAGTACCAGAAATGCATCTCCTTCGCCCGCGCGAGAGACTTCTATGCCAGCCGGGAATAACGGCTCTGTTATGAAAGAAAGCGGCAGACAGACTAATTTGGCCGGTATTCCCTAATGAGTAGCTTTAGGAGATAAAGGTCCCCCTTATATTCTCCACCCATCTGCGGAGGGTTTCCGTATCCGTCTCCGCGGAGATCTCCAGATCGTAAGACATTATCGCCTTCGCGGCACTGGACTATATTTCCGTCATTTCCGGAAAGTGCACGGACAGCCGCCATTTCCCCCTCCCCTGTCTCTTTCCCTATCGAAAAACCAGCCCTACTTATTTTCTTCTACAAATGCTAACCAAGTGACACACTGGGTGGGGCCATGGGTCATGAAAGAGGTTGACCCCCATCCTCCAACACTATGTATGGCTTCCACTCCTCTCCTTATAGTCGAGTTGCTCCGCTCCTCGCTTTAGTCCGTTCTTTTCCTTCTTTGGGCTCGGGTCGATAGTAGCCGTGGTAGTAATGCCCCGGAGCCCTGCTACCGACCCGAGGCGCCGATCGGGAAAGTAATAAAGGGACGTTAAACGTAATTCTAGAAGGGCCTTCCCGCAAAAAAACCGAGTCTTGGCAGTTCTTGGGAAAGTTTTTTAGACTAGTCCCACTAAGGTGGCGAGGAAACTGACTTCCGAGAGAGCAGCTTTCGCCTCGGTAATTACCTAACGAGAGAGAGCCGATGCAAAAGTAGTCCTTTACGCGAGGAAAGGCCAGACAGACTGACCTCTGCTAACTACGTTTTATATAGACTTACAGCTAGAGAGAGACTAAGGTATAGTGCTGCTACCAGAGAAGGCTCTTTCATGCTAGGCGTCCAGACCTACTATACCCGAGCCGCATCCCCGGCACACTTGCTATATCTACTAACGCTTCATCCTAACCAACTATACCAGATATAAAGCCGTTCTAAAAAAATGCAAGACAAGAAGAAAGCAAGAAAAGGATAGCGATCGCTTTGGGAACGTCACGGGGGAGGAAGATAGAAAGGTAACCTATGACACCGGGGAATTAGGCTTTTTCTCCCGCCTCAGCTTCGCGGATGGAAGGAGGGCGAGAGCGTAGCACGCACGCTCTATGCTTTTCGCCAGCTTTCCCTCTAGTAAAAGATTAGCTCGTACCCTCTCTCTGTGTCTAGGGATTCCTGGGGCATGAGTTAAGCATATAGTTGATTGCTCTTTCTTTCGATTGAGCGTCGGTACTTTTGGAGTCTCTCTCTGTAGGCGTGCAAAACAACAGAGCCACTGCTCGCTTTATTAAAGGTGATGAGGTGGACAATTCCTTACTCCAGCTTCAAAGGAGCATCTTTGCATGAATCAATACTAACTCCTCAGTCAGCTGACCTTCGATTTCGGAGATTAGAGCAGAAGAACTCCGTACTTGATTATAAAGTTGGAGAGGGGTTGAAAGCCACTTGCTTGATTATTTGGAGAGGAGCTGAAAGCAACTTGCTTGATTAACCAAGCAAGGGGTGAGTGCGCTAGCGCGAAAGCCGTTGCCTTTACTTTAAGCAAGGGGTGAGCGCACTAGCGCGAAAGCCTAAAGCAAGAAGCAGCGGATGAGCGCACTAGCGCGAAAGCCGTTGCGCTAACGCGCATACGTTTTCTTGCTGCGCATACGTTTTCTTGCTGCGCTTTAGTTTTCTTGCTGCGCATACTCTTGCTGGAAAGGAGTGAAGCCTCGAATCCAAAGGATTTCTCTTCTTCTCTTAAGATATTTCTAGTTAGGACTTGATCGAGGGATCAATTGACTCCGAAACATAAAGTAACAAGACCATAACCCCGTGCCCCCGCCTTAAAGGATCCCAACTCATCACCCTCATCTCCAACTTATTCGTGGTTTTAAGGTGCTTTTTACTATTAGAAAAACTTATTTGGAGACCAAGGCGAGGGGTCATCTTCGGCAACCAACCGGGGTCATGGAGCCGGCCTCCCCGCCGTCCCCCCTGCCCGCACCCTCCATAACGGAAGTACGTAGAAACCTTGATCTGTTTACTTCCTCCTTTAATAAGATCGGGATGAGGAGTGACCTTTTACTGGACCTCGAGGATCGGCTTAAACTTGAAACTGCCTCAGAAGCAAAGAGAGGCAAAATAATAGAATTCATGGAGATCTTGGCCTTTGATGAAGATGAACTGATATACTGGCATTCTCTTCCAACTCCGTATCCTAACTCAGGGCAAACTATCTCTAGATGGCAAAGTTCAAAGTAGAATTGATCTGCACATCCCTCTATTCCAATAGAAAACGTTAGCCTTCATCCATGAGATCGGGGTATCACTACCAGTAGGGGCCCGCTTCCATAATAGACTTTGAAACCTCGCCTTCCCTTTCGATGTCCGATCCCGGATACCATGACTTGCCTTCAAACGGGCTTCACCTTCAAAGGAGAGTAATCGATCTGCGGACAGCAAGGCCAATGAAGATCAAATTTACCGGGGTCTGAGTCGTGTCTTGTCCTTGAGTCCTCTCTATGCCTCTCATGTCCTTCTTTCCTTCGCTTGGGACTCACTAGCACACTCCTTGCTGCTTTCGTGCTTGATGGCTTCTGATGAACCAATGATAGAGATCCTTCCCTAACAGCAGCTGTTCAATCCGTCCCTGAGAGTGAGAGGAGTCGTAGGAATTCACATTGCCTTTTACGGCTTGGAATTCCTATTGTATAGAATAAATGTATTGGGCAATGCCTTTCTTTTCTTTCATTCCAAAATTCTCCGCCTTTTCTCAGCTTGACACCTACTTTAGAACCATCCTTTTCTAAGTACGACAAAGCTTCCTTGTAAACTAAGGCTAAGGCACGCTCGATAGCAAGAAGCTAGTGACTTCTTTCAGGTCATTAACTAGAACTTGCACGAGGTATCACAGTGGGGCCTGTCTTCTGTCCGGTTCTTGGGTCCGGTCGAGCCTCTTTGAAATTACATCCCTGCCTCTCGTCTAACTCGAGTTGCCCCGCTCCTTTGGCAGTTAAAGTAGCTCGCTTCAAGAAGTAAGATTATATCCCTAGGGGTATGTTACGAGCAGAAGTTCTCTTGCTAGTGGAAGTAAGAGTAGCAAGGTTAGGACCGCATATAAATATAATAGGGGAAAGAAATTTGATTCCCTAGAAGTTTGTCCGGTTGGGAAAGCCAGAACTCTTGTAAACCAGCTTGATAAAGGGTAGTGGTAGGGACAGTCTCAGTACCACTGAAAGTGCGATAGTCCTTCAAGCAAGGGACTTGGGCAAACAAAGTCCTTACTCGTTTTCCACCAACAACTCGCGTATCGTATAGAGCTTTTTCCTATCCTTTCAAGTTCAGTTTCTATTGAATTGAGTAAGATCCTTTTGAATAGAAGATGCCCATGAAAAAGCATTTTTTAGAGGAAGATCAAAAAAATGCGGATTTCCCTATTGATTAACCTCTGAAGCGGATAAGATCCAAAGAAGTCTATACCTGCAGATGAAAGAGGAGCTTCTACGTGAACATTTCACACAGTGGTTTCTCCTCCACTTTAATAGTCAAGCAAGTAACTAGCACTGCTTATTCCAGCAAGAGCTCTTACTGTAAGAGAACTAGTACCGTCAACTCCAATTGTAGCAGCGGGAATGTCTTCACCACCAGATATTGCATTAAGAGCTTCTATTGCATCAACGGTGGAAATGGAGAGCAGGCTCGGAATATAATAGCTTGAACCGCTTAGGCTCTTTGCACCTAAATAAATAGTAGACACGCAAAAAAATAAGACGCGAAACTTATAGAGTCGTAGCCTTCTAAGACTTTCTTCTCCAACTCACTCAATCGATAGGTTGAGGCAATCAACTGGAAATCGACCAAAAGGACCTGTCAAGCCTTAGAAGTCAAAGCATGCATCACATATCATCATGCATAGCTTATTAGCTGTAGTAGCTGCATAGGAAACATAAAGCATATAGTACTTTTCTCCATTGTCATGCATCAAATGGCTGTCTCTCCTCTCTCAAAGCAGGCGAGCTTCAAGCTTGGAAGATCAAGAAAAGCGAGAACGGGAACTCCTAGAGCTGCTGGAGCGCCTAACCCGGCTGTTACCTCCTTCTACCGTCGCCCGCCTCTGATCAGCATTCCAATACTCCGAAGCACACATCAGATACGCAGAGTAGTAATTGGCATATCCATTCTCTCTCCACAATGGCAAGCTCCTGGTTCACACCTAGATCTGGCCGGAGAATAGCAAAAGAAAGATCTCAAGGCTCTGGGAATATACCACTCCCGATACTCTTCCTCCGTCACCTCTATCTCCAAATCAACGGTTTGATATGATGAATTGAATATCATTACCAATGATTACAATTTCATCAATATATACTAAAATAAAAAACAGAATAGTTTCCACGTCGACGAGTAAAAAGGGACTGCCTGGGATTGAAGAAAACCAGCATCCAGTAAAGCAGAAGCAAATTTGGCAAACCCATTTCGGGACGCTTGTTTAAGTCCATAAAGGGACTGATTCAGGCGGCAAACTGAGTTCTCCCCCTGTGGAGAATATCCGTGAGGGAGAGACATGTATACTTCCTTTTTTGGAACATGTTAAGGCTTTACGCTCTAACTCACCTTCACAACTCTAGGTGTCGTCGCGCCTAAGTTATCATTCTTTTTCCACTGTCTGATTGCAGTAGGGGGTCACGTAGGATGGTTAAGCCAGGAGCAGGACCGAGACTTTGCTTAGCCAACACATCTTCACATTGCCTTCCCTCCAAATATGTCTCAATTCACACCTCCAATCCCTTCTCATTAGCTCTCTGATTCTCAGGATAATATTGAAATGTGGATCCTCAGGCCCAGCCATTGTGCAGCTTCTGTATAGAAAGCAGGGAGTCCGTCTCAACCTGAATGAGTCTATACCCCTCCTCCCAGAAGCTAGTAGTTTGGCTAAAAAGAGATAATCAGAAGAAAATGATCGGGCAGGGATGCACAGCAGGAACTTGCAAAGCCAACACAAGAGAAAAGAAATATGTTCACCCTCGGCAATACGCACTTGATAATACCCCGACCGCAAATCAAACTTCGTGAAGTATCGTGCTCCACTCAACTGATCGAAAAGGTCTGCAATAAGAGGCATAAGGTACTTGTTCTTGATGGTCACTTTGTTCAGCGCTCTATAATCGATGCAAAACCTTAAACTGCCATCATGCTTCTTCTGAAACAGAACCGGCGCTCCGAACGTTGAGAGTTCTTGGTAAACTCCACCATAGTAGGAGAAAGCACTTCGAGCGAGTTCATGCTATGTGGATGAGGCAGCGAGTTGAATATGAGGGCTTTCAGACAGCTTTAGAAGAGTGCTTGATAGAGACCTTAACGCTAGGGATAAAGCCTTTCTTTCATAACCAAATGAACTTGACTATAAGCTAAGGTGAGGATCCGGGTACAGAATCCGGTGGTACTTTTTATTGATCACAAATCGCTTGTTATCGCACTGTACTCCTTTTGCAAGATCAGCTCTTAGATGCGAAAAATCAAATGATGAAGGGGGAAATGAAATGTCGGATTGAATCGCCGAAGCAGGGCTAAGACGAATAGATATGAATGACGAAATGAGGTCTTCCCCCCTTACCTTAGCTTATAGTCAAGCTGGCATGAAGCTTACCTGAGGAATTAGGAAGATGAAAGAAAGAAAAGCGGAAAAGGGGGATACCCCATAGACCAAAAGGGCATAGATCGATAAGATCCAAGAAAAGAAAATACCCGCAGCAGAATCGGAAGACCTTTAGTAGATTGTTTTTAGGTCCAAGCGGTGAATCAGAAATCTTCCTTACGCCTACAAGCAAGAGTCTCCTAGGATTTCGCAAGGGAAAGGTAGCCAACCTGGGATACGTTGCGGCAAGGAATAGGAAGGTGCCTCTAGCAGATTGCCCTTTCTTTTCCTTTCCTGGGCTAGGTAACCGTTAATGGAATATCCGAGGCATTTTCTGCTTTGTGGAGTCAACTCGTCTTCCCCGAAGCGGAACCCACGTCTAAATTAGTGTATACATATGCACTTACAGTTACAGATACAGAAGGCGCAATCGGAGCACTAAGATCATGGGGTGAAGGCACACTGTCATTACACGATGGGTAAGGTGCGGAGCTACACTCTAAAGACAGATTCACTAGATTCCGACCTTCCCGCTGCTCTGTATAGTCCTATTGGAGGGCAATACAATACTATAACGATTCCTGCCTTGGTTGATGATGAATTACCTTACTCCCTTTCCATACCGGGGCTAGGGGTATAGTCTATTCTATAATATACTCTTCTTCTATCACAGAAATAGCTAAATCGGAAGTTAAGCCCTATAAGCACTTCACTGAAACTAAAAAGAAGAACAAGAGCAATACTTCACAGGCTAAAGCAGGAACAAGGGGCGCAAGCAGTCTTTAGAAGTCTAAACTAAGAAAGACTTACGAACCACTTAGGAAGGATAAGAGCCGTAGCTACAAAGCAAAAGAAGTTGTCGGAGGCGATGCGACGATACTCACCTCAGCCTCTCTGGCGGCATTAGTTACCAGATTCATTCAGTGACAGCCTTAGGATAAGGAAGTCCTTTATTTTCATTGTTGAAATAGGCGGCCACTCTCTCTCTTACTTTCTTTCATTTAGTTAGGCGTGGTAAAGGATCTCGCTCGAAAGAGACTCTTCACCTACTGAATTGGAATGACTCTTACCCTTACTTATCTCTTTACTCAGAGAAGTCCCTCTCGGAGCTATTCCCCGGCGCTGTGTCTTCTTTCTCCTTACTCTGGGAATGAAGCCGTAAGCCGAACAGAATACGGACTTGCTTGCTCTATTTGATTCAGGACCTCTTGCTGCTGCGTCTCTTTCGGATTCGGTTCCTAATAAAAGAAAAAGATTGTTGGCCTGCCTATTCCGATTGAGAATATGGAAGAGGCTATGAAATAGAAGAAAGAAGGTGAGTTCGAACTCTAACTCAAGAGCCCTTACTCAAGAGGGCTTCTCTTCCTCTTATTGTCAGAAGTCAAATGGTTAAGTCCAGTTGGGGCAACTGGGCCAGACGACATTGATAGCGGAGTTTCCGTGGTAAGGTACAAAGCTTTTTGTCTGGGTCTTGGGCAGACGTACTCAACTGGTACAAATAGAAAGGCTCGTCCAGTGAGTGATGACACTAGCGAGTAAACTGCAAAAGGGTCTTGCTTGGTATAATATAAGCGGATGAGTTAG